AGAAAAGTAAGCTAACTCAAGCTATTGGGTTCATACCCCACTTATAGAGATTAATCCTCTCTTTTCTATCCCCCCAAGATCCAAATCCATATCCTAATTATTAGGATAGAGCCATCAATTTTTTAAAAGAATAATACTCCTATTGTATTAACTTTTCCTATTAATTGCCCAAATTTGCCACCCAAAAACCTTTCACATCCTTAATCAGTAAAATGCCTGATTAAAGGGTTATCGTGATAGGATAAATTATGTAACTGCTATTACTTTTACTAGTATTTTGCTTACATTCAACAGAATTAAACTGTAATCCTAAAATTTCAAAAATTTCTGTGCCCCTTACACCAGAATGTAAGTAACAGTAAGCTAACTCAAGCTATTGGGTTCATACCCATTTACAGAGTGTATCTCTTTCCTAATTTCACAAAATTCAACCAAAATTCTCTTTCTGACTACCCTAATTAGAGGTATAATCATCACTTTATCTGCAAACTCTTGAATAAGAGCATGAATGGGGTTAGAGATTAATCTCCTTTCCTTTATCCCTCTGATGTCCTCTGCTCAAAATATGTTATCAAACGAGGCATCTCTCAAATATTTTCTAATTCAAGCAATTGCCTCATCATCCCTTCTTTTTTTCATCCTCCTTAAAATTTACACAAATGAACTATTTTACCTCAATTCGAATTTTTGAAACAATTTCTTAATAACCCCCTTGCTAATAAAAATTGCTGGAGCCCCTCTTCACTGATGGTTGCCCTCAGTAACTGAAGGACTATCATGAGGAAATTCCTTCATTCTCCTATCAATCCAAAAAATTGCACCCTTAACCCTAATTTCCTATCTCTTAAGCAGCAACTTCTTCATTCAAGCCGTAATTATCTCCTCAGCAATTTTAGGGGCTATTGGAGGGTTCAATCAAATTTCTTTACGGAAAATCCTGTCATTTTCATCAATCAACCATATTGGTTGAATACTAGTAGCTATAATTACAGGAACTAGAACTTGACTCTTATACTTTTCTATCTACTTTATCAATATTGCTGTGATCATCCTATTGATGGCAATAGCCAACTTAACTTTCATTACTCAAACATTTAACTTTATAGGGAATCTAAAACTAATAAAATCTACTCTTTTCATTTCAATACTCTCTCTTGGGGGGCTCCCACCTTTCCTGGGATTTTTCCCCAAATGAATTACTATTCAAACAATGATCCAAAACACTATGTTTTTACCATGTTTAATCCTCATCCTATCCTCCCTCCTTACACTTTTCTACTACATACGAATTATATTCACGGCCCTAATCCTTACAAATTCAGAAATATCTTGATCTATTTCCATCTCGAATAACCAGTCTTCTCTACCTACTTCCCTTATGATAGGACTATCATTCATTATTTTAGGCATACTAATTTGTACCCTAACTATTTGAACTTTTTAACTAAGTCTTCTACTAAAGAAAGACTTTAAGTTAAACAAACTAATATCCTTCAAAGTTATAAATAAAGTAATTATCTTTAAGTCTTAGTAATAATTACACCTTTAGAATTGCATTCCAAAATCATCACTGATGAATATAAAACCTTGGTAAAAGAGATTAATCTCCTTAATAGATTTACAATCTATCACCTACTCCTCAGTCATTTTACCTGCAACGATGGTTATTCTCAACAAATCATAAAGACATTGGAACTTTATACTTTATTTTTGGAGCTTGAGCAGGGATACTAGGAACCTCTTTAAGAATCTTAATCCGGACAGAATTAGGACAACCAGGCTCATTAATTGGAGATGATCAAATTTATAATGTTATTGTAACTGCTCACGCCTTTATTATGATTTTTTTTATAGTTATACCAATTATAATTGGAGGATTTGGAAACTGGTTGATCCCTTTAATACTTGGAGCTCCTGATATAGCTTTTCCTCGAATAAATAATATAAGCTTCTGACTTTTACCTCCTTCTATTATCCTTCTTCTAATTAGAAGAATAGTTGAAAGAGGAGCAGGGACCGGATGAACAGTTTACCCACCCTTATCAGCTAGAATTGCTCATGCTGGACCAGCAGTTGACCTTACTATTTTTTCTCTCCATTTAGCAGGAATATCTAGAATTATGGGAGCTGTAAACTTTATTACAACAATAATTAACATAAAACCACTTTATATAAGTCAAACCCAAGTTCCCTTATTTGTCTGATCTGTAGGAATTACAGCTCTACTTCTCCTTTTATCCTTACCAGTTTTAGCTGGAGCTATCACTATACTCTTAACTGACCGAAATCTAAATACATCTTTCTTTGATCCAGCAGGAGGAGGAGACCCTATTTTATACCAACATTTATTTTGATTTTTTGGGCATCCTGAAGTCTACATTCTAATTTTACCAGGATTTGGAATAATTTCTCATGTAATTTCTCATGAGAGAGGAAAAAAAGAAGCTTTTGGTAATTATGGAATAATCTGAGCTATGTCAGCTATTGGATTTTTAGGTTTTGTTGTATGAGCTCATCATATGTTCACAGTAGGAATAGATGTTGACACTCGAGCTTATTTTACGGGAGCAACTATAATTATTGCTGTACCTACAGGTATTAAAATTTTTAGTTGACTAGCAACTATATATGGGTCTAAAATAATTTATAGACCAGCATCACTATGAGCTCTGGGCTTTATTTTTCTTTTCACGGTTGGAGGGTTGACAGGAGTAATTTTAGCTAATTCAGCCATTGATATTATTCTTCATGATACCTATTATGTTGTTGCCCATTTTCACTATGTACTTTCTATAGGAGCTGTATTTGCAATCATAGCTGGATTCATTCACTGATACCCTCTCTTTTCAGGCTTAGCAATAAAACCTGAATGACTAAAAAGACAGTTTATTATCATATTTGTAGGGGTTAACATAACTTTTTTTCCTCAACACTTCCTAGGTCTATCAGGTATACCACGGCGATATTCAGATTACCCAGATGCTTATACATCATGAAACATTTTATCCTCTATAGGCTCAATAACTTCATTTATTGCAGTAGTAATATTCGTATTTATCCTATGAGAAAGAATAGCTGCCAACCGTTCAATTCTTTTCTCTTCTCAACTCAATAGATCAATTGAATGAAAACACAACTTTCCTCCTGCTGAACATACCTATAATGAATTAACTCTTATTACTAATTAATTTCCTCTATTATGGCAGATTAGTGCAATGGGTTTAAGCCCCATAAATAAAGTCCTCACTTTTTTTAGAAATGGCAACACATGCTAATTTAGGCCTACAAGACTGTGCCTCCCCTCTTATAGAACATTTAATATACTTTCATGATCATTCAATATTTATCATTACTATAATTGTAGCTACTGTTGGATACCTAATACTCTCACTTATAATAAATAAATATACAGACCGTCATGTCATAGACGGACAATATCTAGAAATTTTATGAACTATCCTACCAGCAGTAGTTCTTGTATTTATTGCCTTACCATCCTTACGAATTCTTTATTTAATTGATGAAAATTCTAATCCCACCTTAACATTAAAAACTATTGGTCATCAATGATATTGAAGTTATGAATATTCAGATTTTTCCAATATTGAATTTGATTCATATATAACTCCTCAAAATGAACTTAATCTTTATAATATTCGCCTGCTTGAAGTTGATAATCGCACCTCACTCCCAATTAATACCTTAACACGAATTTTAATTACATCAGAAGATGTAATTCATTCTTGAACCATTCCTAGAGTCGGAGTTAAGGCTGATGCTACACCCGGTCGCCTAAATCAAGCGACATTCTGATTCAATCGACCAGGGGTATTTTACGGACAATGTTCTGAAATCTGCGGGGCTAATCATAGCTTTATACCTATTGTAGTTGAAAGAACATCAACAAATGACTTCTTAAACTGAATCTCTCTCCTTTCTGAATCATTAGATGGCTGAAATGCAAGCGGTGGTCTCTTAAACCTTTGTATAGTAAATAGCAATTACTTCTAATGAAGAAATTAGTTAAACTTATAACATTAGTGTGTCAAACTAAAATTATTAATAATAATATTTCTTTATTCCACAAATAATACCTCTTTGATGAGTCTGCCTTTTCATTATATTTATCCTCTTATTAATTGTAATTAGCATTATATGTTATTATGCCTTTTACACTGTTTTCCAATCCAATATATCTTATAAAAAACAAACTTTAAAGCCTCTAATCTGAAAATGATAACTAATCTATTCTCAGTCTTTGACCCTTCATCAAGAATTTTAGGCATATCAGTTAATTGAATTAGAACTTCAATTGGTATCTTAATTATCCCAATATCTTTATGAATTATTCCCTCACGGGGGACTCTTTTATGATCATCAATTATTTACAAACTCCATAATGAATTTAAACTCTTAATTGGGAAGAAATCTATTAATAAAGGATCAACTTTCATTTTCATCTCTCTCTTCTCTTTAATTCTATTTAATAATTTCTTAGGGCTCTTTCCTTATGTCTTCACCAGATCAAGTCATATATCATTCACATTAAGACTAGCTCTACCATTGTGATTAACCTTTATATTATTCGGATGAATTAATAATACCAAGCATATATTTGCTCATTTAGTTCCCCAAGGAACCCCTGGCTTATTAATACCTTTTATAGTATGTATTGAAACTATTAGTAACATTATTCGACCAGGTACTTTAGCAATTCGATTAGCAGCTAATATAATTGCAGGACACCTTTTAATGACCCTGCTAGGTAATACAGGAAATAGTCTCTCATTAGTTTTAATTCCACTCCTTATTTTCACCCAAATACTTCTTCTTACCCTAGAATCTGCTGTTGCAATTATTCAATCTTATGTTTTTGCAGTTCTAAGAACTTTATACTCTAGAGAAGTAAATTAATGTCTACACACTCCAATCATCCCTATCACTTAGTCACCTATAGCCCATGACCCATTATTGCAGCCATAAGAATTATAATTGCTATACTAGGATTTATCAAATTTTCATATGAATTTAATGAAAAATTAATGTTTCTAGGTATTTTAATCTTATCCTTAACAACAATTCAATGATGACGAGACGTAATTCGAGAAAGAACCTATCAAGGATGTCATACCAAAGAAGTATTAACAGGATTGCGATGAGGGATGATTCTCTTCATTATTTCAGAAGTTTTCTTTTTTGTCTCCTTCTTCTGAACGTTCTACCATAGTAGTTTATCCCCAAATATTGAACTTGGCTCAACATGACCTCCTGCTGGTATTATCCCCTTTAATGCTCTTCAAGTTCCCCTACTCAATACAACTGTTCTCCTAGCTTCAGGTATTACAATTACATGAAGACATCATGGTCTTCTTGAAAATAATTATAATCAAGCTGTTCAAGGCCTTGCCCTTACTATTATCCTAGGGATTTACTTCACCGCCCTCCAACTCTATGAATATTATGAAGCCCCTTTTACAATTGCTGATTCTGTGTTTGGATCCACCTTCTTTGTAGCTACAGGGTTCCACGGTCTTCATGTAATTATTGGAACAACATTTCTTATTACTTGCCTTATTCGTATAATCTTCATACACTTTACTTCTAACCACCACTTTGGATTTGAAGCTGCAGCATGATATTGACACTTTGTAGATGTAGTATGATTATTCCTCTATGTCTCAATTTACTGATGAGGGGGATATTTATTTAGTATACAAGTACATTTGACTTCCAATCAAAAAGCCTATCTTCTAGAATAAATAATTCATCTAATAATTTTATTATCAACCATTATCTTAGCTATTGCATTTGTTGTTATAGTTATTACAAATATCCTTTCAAAAAAAAATATTGAAGATCGTGAAAAGAGATCTCCCTTTGAATGTGGATTTGACCCCTTAAGCTCCTCTCGTCTTCCATTCTCCCTACGATTCTTTTTGATTGCAATTATTTTCCTAATTTTTGATGTAGAGATTGCCCTTATCTTACCCATAACTATTATTACATTTTCATCTAATATATTTATTTGGACATTAACAAGAATTCTCTTCTTAATTATCCTAACGTTAGGGCTTTATCATGAATGAAATCAGGGGTCTCTTGAATGGGCCCATTAGGGTTGTAGTTAATTATAACATTTGATTTGCACTCAAAAAGTATTGTATTTCAATCTACCTTAACTCAAGTAAGAAGCAAATTAATTGTAATCAGTTTCGACCTGATAGGAAGATAATGTTATTTATCCTTATTTACCAAATTAAGTAATTAATTGAAACCAAAAGTGAGGTATATCACTGTTAATGATAAAATTGAATTTAAATTCCAATTAAGAGGGTATGTTGATCAAGTAAGAGCTGCTAACTTATTACTTTAGTGGTTTAAATCCATTTATGCCCTTACCTATTTATATAGTTTAAATAAAACATTACATTTTCATTGTAAAATTAAATAATTCTTTTTTATAAATATCCAAAGATAACATTATCTCAATAACAGCTTCAATGTTATACTCTATATAAGATATTTGAATAATATATTAATATATAAAAGACCACCATAAAGAAGAAAATCACCAAATAAGATTTTAATTCATTAACCTGAAATCACTGATTTAACCCACTTAGTTTTATAAAAATGTAATTAAGATTTTGCGCCCCAAAATATTCTCTTCAACCTAAATCTAAATACTTTATAGAATTATATCCATATTCTAGTGGTTTTAACGATACACCCTTAGTAAAAATTAAAGGCAGAAATCACATTGAACCTGCAAATATAATTAATTTATAAATCTTAAATCAACTAAAATTATAATTTAAAGCATACTTAAATAAAATTCTTCCTATTCACACTCCTATAATTCTTACTACAATTGGCATAACCTTTATATAAATAGGTAAATAAATGCAATAAGGAGTTGCTAAAATTAATCATCTTAATAGGCTACCTCCTATGATAGCAAAAATTATTAACCCTAATATTCCATAAACTATTATTCAACTTTCTTCTCTTAACTTACATAAAGGGGTTATATTATAATCCCCTCATAGAGTATAATAAAATAAACGGAAAGAATAGCATACAGTAAGCCCTGTTGAAATAAAATACAATATATATATAAACATTCTTAAATTTCTTAAAGAAACAACCTCTAAAATCAAGTCTTTAGAATAAAACCCAGCTAAAAAAGGTATCCCACATAAAGCAAAATTTGAGATTATAAAACATGATGAGGTAAAAGGTATTAATATTGATAGCCCTCCTATAAACCGAATATCCTGAAAATTTCCCACTCTATGGATTACTATCCCTGCACACATAAATAAAAGAGCTTTAAATAGAGCATGAGTCAAAAGATGAAAAAAAGCTAAGTCATGAAACCCTATTGATAAAATCCCTATTATTAAACCTAGCTGTCTTAAAGTTGATAAAGCAATAATTTTTTTTAAATCATACTCAAAATTTGCCCCTAGCCCAGATATAAATATTGTTAAAACAGACATCACTAATAAAATTCTTATTAACCACTCAGGAAAGGCTTTACTAAATCGAATTAATAGATAAACACCAGCTGTTACTAATGTTGAGGAGTGAACTAATGCTGATACAGGGGTAGGGGCAGCTATAGCGGCTGGAAGTCAAGCTGAGAAAGGAATCTGAGCTCTCTTTGTTATTCCAGCTAGAATCACTAATAAAGAAATAATCTCTATCTCTACGCTTTCAGTTAAACAATCCAAATAAAATACATAATTTCATCTCCCAAAATTAATTATTCAAGCAATTGCTATTAATAAAGCCACATCACCCACACGATTTGATAAAGCAGTTAGTATCCCAGCGTTGTAAGATTTCACATTTTGATAATAAATTACTAAACAATATGAAACTAAACCTAATCCATCTCATCCTAGTAAAATTCTAATTAAGTTTGGTCTAATAATTAGAAACATTATGGATAAAACAAATATTAAAACCAACATAATAAAACGGTTTAAAGTTACATCGCCACTTATATAATCCTCTCTGTACAAAATTACCAAAGAAGAAATTAATATAACAAAACTTATGAATAATAATGATATTCAGTCTAACAATAAAGTTATCACAATTGGTGTTGAATTAATGCTAACAATCTCTCACTCAATAAAATACATTAAATCATTTATAATTAAATGTAAACTGATTATAAAGCTCAATACTGAAAAAATAAACAGAAGATAAAATCAAATATAACATAATGATAAGTTCCTCATAACCTAAGGTAAAATCTACATCAATGATACCACAAATCATTATTTTATTTAAACTACTTAAGCAATTTAAATTTTAAAACCAGATTAATACCAAGTCTCTCCTTAAAATTAAAAGATTCAAAGGCAATCAATGCAATGCTAAAAGCAAGTGTTCACGAGTATATCCATTAACATTTCTATACAGTCCTGAATAAATTCCACCGTGTTGTCTATAAGAGTATAAATATAAGGTATATGAAGCTCTAAAAAAAGAAATTATTATTAATAATAATATTACCCCTCATGATCACCCCACTATTCTATTAATTAATCCAATTTCACCTAATAAGTTTAATGAAGGAGGGGCAGCTATATTACAAGATGAAAGTAAAAATCATCACAAAGTTATTCTTGGCATTAAATTCATTAACCCTTTATTGATTAACAAGCTTCGTCTGCCCAGACGTTCATAACTAATATTTGCTAAACAGAATAATCCAGAAGAACAGAGCCCATGAGCAATTATTAAAGTAAAAGCTGTATAAAACCCCCAATTGTTCAAAGTTATCAAACCACCAATGACTAGTCCCATGTGAGCTACAGAGGAGTAAGCAATTAAAGCCTTTATATCCACTTGACGTAAACATAATATTCTCACTCAAACCCCTCCAATTAATCTAATTACTAATCAAATTCTATTCATAAAACTTGCTACCTCTTCTAAAAATTCTAAAACTCGTAATAATCCGTACCCTCCTAATTTTAGTAAAACCCCAGCTAAAATTATTGACCCTGAAATAGGGGCTTCCACATGTGCTTTTGGAAGTCACAAATGTATTATATACATTGGTATCCTAACTAAAAAAGCTAAAACTATTCTTAAATACAAATAAATACTAAAAAAGTTCCTATTATAAACAAAGGTAAACAAAATTGATCCTATATCTATATAAATATACAAGATTCCCATCAATAAAGGTAAAGAAGCCAATAAGGTGTAAAAGAGCAGGTAAATCCCAGCCTGCAATCGCTCAGGCTGATACCCTCACCCAAAAATTAAAAATAATGTAGGAATTAAACTCCCTTCAAAAAAAAAATAAAAAGATAGCATGTTTAGTCTACAAAAAGTACAATATAATATTAATAATAACATTAAGACAATAAAAACAAATGCATTCATATAATATTTATATCGAAAAACTGAATATCTCGCCATAATTATTAAAACACAAATTCACATTCTCAACAAAACCAACCCAAATGATAAATAATCATAGCCTATTATATATCTCAGCCCTCCTCAACTAAAAAATTCAATTTTTATTAAAAACAGGAGGGATAAAAAAAATAGTATATTTTGAATTATTCATCAAGATCGTTTAATAAAACAAACAGGAGCCATAAAAATTATAAATAAAATAAATCTTAACATTGTAATAGTCCAAATGAATTAAAAAAATCATTTCCATGAGTACGAATTATTGATACTAAAACTGATAGTCCTAAGGCCCCCTCACATACTGCAAAAGATAGAAAGAATATAGTTACATACAATTCCCCTATCATTATTATCACATAGTAATACAAAGTAATAAATAAAACTAAAACAATAAACTCTAAACTTAATAAAGTTATCAATAAATGCTTTCGTTTAGATGAAAATACCCAAAGACCACAAATAAATATAAAACTAAACATTATTAACATTAAAATGTTTTAATAGTTTAATATAAAACATTGGTCTTGTAAACCAAAATTATGCAAATTAATTTCTTTTAAAACTTCAAGGGAAGGACTCTTCCTATCATTAATTCCCAAAACTAACATTTTTATTAAACTACCCCTTGATATTACTCTAATTATAATAATAATTATCTCTATAACTCTCAGACTTATCTTCCTCTTTCTTAATCATCCCCTATCTATAGGATTAATCTTATTCCTTCAGACTATTATAATATGTTTAATTTCAGGAAGAATATCTTCAAGATTTTGATTCTCTTATGTTCTTCTCCTCATCTACTTAGGAGGAATACTTGTATTATTTATGTATGTTACTAGAATCGCTTCTAATGAACTTTTTTTTTATTCAAAATTAGTCTTTATACTCATTCCTCTTTCTATTCTAATAATTATTATTGCATTCAATTTAAATATTAATCCCCCTATAAACCTGTTTGAAAACTTAGAAACTTTCCAGAGTTTATTAAAATATCCTAATTCTTTTTTATTAAAAATATACAATCAACCAATTAACATTATTACTATTTTAATTGCATCTTATTTATTCCTAACTCTAATTGCAGTAGTAAAAATTATTTACCTCTTCAGAGGACCTCTCCGACAACAAACCTAATGTTTAAACCCTTGCGTAAAACTCATCCTTTAATTAAAATTTCTAATAATGCTCTTGTTGATCTTCCCGCCCCTTCCAATATCTCAACATGATGAAACTTTGGGTCACTTCTTGGAATCTGCTTAGGTATTCAAATTCTAACAGGACTATTCTTAGCTATACACTATTCAGCTCATATTGATCTAGCCTTCTCCAGAGTTGCTCATATTTGCCGAGATGTAAACTATGGGTGACTTCTTCGAACTCTACATGCCAATGGTGCATCAATGTTCTTTATCTGCATTTATCTTCATATTGGACGAGGATTGTATTATGGCTCTTATAAATTCTATTACACATGAATAGTAGGAGTACTAATCTTATTTCTAGTTATAGCAACAGCATTTATAGGCTATGTTCTACCCTGGGGTCAAATATCATTTTGAGGAGCTACGGTTATTACAAATTTACTATCCGCAATTCCTTACCTCGGAATCGATCTTGTCCAATGAGTTTGGGGAGGGTTTGCAGTTGATAATGCTACTTTAAATCGCTTCTTTACATTCCATTTTGTTCTGCCATTTATTATTGCCGCTACAGTCATAATTCATCTCCTTTTCCTTCATCAAACTGGGTCAAATAACCCATTAGGTCTCAATAGCAATATTGATAAAATCCCTTTTCATCCATACTTCTCCTTTAAAGATGTTGTTGGATTTATTATTCTTTTTACACTTTTAACGATTTTATCCTTAAAGGAACCTTATATTCTTGGTGATCCAGACAATTTTATTCCAGCTAATCCATTAGTAACCCCAGTTCACATTCAACCTGAATGATACTTCCTATTTGCCTATGCAATCCTCCGATCTATTCCTAATAAGTTAGGGGGAGTTATTGCATTAGTTATATCAATTGCAATTCTTTTCTTCATCCCACTAACCAAAACTAGCTCACGGGGCCTCCAATACTACCCTATTAATCAAATTATATTCTGATCAATAGTTTCAATTGTTATTTTACTTACATGAATTGGAGCACGACCTGTAGAAGACCCTTACATTATTACTGGTCAAATCCTTACAATTCTATATTTCCTCTACTTTATCTTTAACCCTTTATTATTTAATATTTGAGATAAAATTCTATCCATTTATAATTAAGTTATAAACTTAATGATTAAGCTTATGTCTTGAAATCATAACGAAAGGGTTTAATTCCCTTATTAACTTAATACTTAACTAAACCTTTTAAAGAAAAATCTTTAACCCTAAATACAAAAATAAAAAATTTAAGGATAGAGGTAAAAAGCTTTTTCAAGCCAAATATATTAACTTATCATAACGGTACCGAGGAAGTGTTCCACGAACCCAAATAAATATAAAAGCAATAAAAACCAACTTCAAATAAAATATTATTGAATTCAAATCAGATCCTAAAAAAATTACACTTATTAATATACTTATTAATAAAATTCTAGAATATTCTCTTAAAAAAATTAAAGCAAATCCCCCTCCTCCATACTCCACATTAAATCCCGAGACTAGTTCAGATTCTCCTTCAGCAAAATCAAAAGGTCTTCGATTAGTTTCTGCTAAACAGGAAACAAATCACACATTACATAAAGGACTGCACAAAAATAAAAACCATACGCCCCTCTGATAATAATAAAATTCTATTAATGAATATCTTCTTACCAAAAAGACAAAAGATAATAAAACCAAAGCTAAACTCACTTCATAAGAAATTGTTTGTGCTACCGCCCGCAGCCCACCTAATAATGCATAATTAGAATTTGAAGACCAGCCAGCTAATATTACAGTATACACACCTATTCTAGTACATACCAAAAAGAAGAACAATCCCAAATTAAAATTCAATAATCCTCTCACATAAGGTATTAATATTCATAAAACTAAAGATAAAAATAAAGAAAATACAGGACAAACATAATAGAGTAAATAATTAGAAACTATTGGATTTATATGTTCCTTACAAAAAAGCTTAATAGCATCTCTAAAAGGCTGAAAAATTCCTAAAATCCCAACTTTATTAGGACCCTTCCGAAGATGTATATACCCTAGTACCCTACGCTCCAATAATGTAAAAAAGGCCACTCCCACTATCACAAAAATAATTAAAATTAATCCTACCAAACTAATTATCACGTATTCTTGAACCATTTATTACCTATGATTATATTCATATTCACAGATCCTAAATCTGTTGCACTCCTCTTCTGCCAAGATAATAATCTTCATTAGTAATATTCACATTTTTTAAAATTATTTCAAATGTTTGGTCCTCTCGTACTAAAACATTTAAACTTATTAAAGATAGAAACCAACCTGGCTCACACCGGTTTAAACTCAGATCATGTAAGAATTTAAAGGTCGAACAGACCTAGTCATTGAACTCCTGCGCCCAATACTTATCTTAATCCAACATCGAGGTCATAATCTTTCTTTTCAATATGAACTTTCAAAAAAAATTATGCTGTTATCCCTAAGGTAATTTAATCTTCTAATCACTATCCATGGATCATTTTGCTTCCAATATAATTTAAAATAAAGAAAAGTTTAGTATATTTTCTAATCACCCCAACCAAATATATATTTTAGCAATCAAATAATAATTTATTAAACTTGATTAAAAACTTTATATATTAAACTCTATAGGGTCTTCTCGTCCCTTAATTCCATTTAAGCATTTTTACTTAAAATTTAAATTCAACTCATTATTAATTCAAGATAGATCTTGCCTCGTCTAACCATTCATGCAAGCCTTCAATTAAAAGACTAATGATTATGCTACCTTTGCACAGTCAAAATACCGCGGCCCTTCAATTTTAATTTCAGTGGGCAGGCCAAATCTCCTATCTAATCAAGAAACCATGTTTTTAATAAACAGGCGAGCAAGTTATTTTGCCTAGTTCCTCAAATTAAATTAACCTTTCTATCAACACATTACATTCAAATTTACTAATTAAATCATCTTTACCAAATCTATTTCATTAAAAGCTACATTATAATAAACCTCCTAAAACCATCTTAAATCCTTTAATATCATAAAGATAAATTTCAACATACTTTCTAAATAACGATTTTCAGATTCATTAAACTTTATTTTAAAAACTTTTTTATAGACCTCCCCTAAAGAGTTTTTCCCCTTTAAAGTTAAGATCCACTAATACCAAACTATATTAAATAAATAGTAATAATGAACCCCTAAATTTTATTTATTTATTATAAAACTAGATATCATAAAAAACGACTAACTTTTCATTACCAATCAAATATTCTTAATATTTATAAAACAATAACTAACCTATTTAATTAAATCTTTTTATTTCGAGAAAACAAATATTTATTATTAATTTTAATACACCCTGAGACACAAGGTACAATACACAAAATTTCCTTTCATTTATTATATCAACTATTTCAACTATCTCCTACGATACAAATAAATATAGTCACTTTTTTCAAATCATTCAATTTTACAATGATAATAAACCTCTTTCATTTAACACTTACTTCCCTTTAAATTATTAAAGACAATTCCATTAATATCAGGTTATATCGAATCGCACGACAATAATTTCAGTGTAAATGAAATACTTAACTTTAAGTTTAACCTGTATATCCTTTTTCTTTTCCTCCACCTTTCTTCCTAGGCACATCTTCCGATACGCCTACTTTGTTACGACTTATCTCATCTTAATAAATGAGAGTGACGGGCGATGTGTGCATATTATAGAGCTATAATCATCTTTACAATCTTCAAAAAATTACTTTTAAATCCACCTTCAAATAATTTTTCAATTTTAAATCCGTATAAATAAATTTTATTGTAATCCATTATCATCTTATATATACTGCACCTTGACTTGAAATCCTAATTACTTTTCTATCTAGGGAATAACCTTAAAGTAGACCCATTAAACAGCGATATACAAGAATTTATATAAGTAAGGTACAACGTGGACTATCGATTAAGAAACAGATTCCTCTAAATAGACTATAATACCGCCAAATTCTTTAAGTTTTAAGACCATAACTACTATTACTCTGGCTCCTTTTTTACATTAAAAATAATAGGGTATCTAATCCTAGTTTCTCTCTTCAATTTCATACTATTCTGACTAAACTTCATATCAACTAAAATTATACATTTCACTATATAATTCTAAATTTCTATGATATATTATCAATAAGTACTTCAAAACCAATAATATTCATTTGAATTCGCTGTATAACCGCGGATGCTGGCACAGCCTTAACCAACCCTTCAAGCATTAACTAAATCTAAGTTACCTTAATATCAATAATATTATTTACTGCATTCACCACAATAATTCTTCAAGAATTATCATCACATTAATTTGCATATAAATTTTAGCTAAAATAAATATTCTTAGCAAGAATAAAACTAAATTTTTTCTCCTTTGTGCAACCTACTAAACCATTGGATAGGCCTCTTTTACAAAGCAAACTCCCTTCTCCAAATTTGGTATTCTTGAAGCCCTTTGGGTCCAATTCAACTTTTATTGGAACCTCAAAAACAATATGTATCTTTAAGTAAAAATCGCAAAAGGCCTTTCCTTCCAAAGAAAAAGAATCGAATTCCCCCTTCGATCCAACGATTGTCTCTCGTTTCAACATCTTTGTTAAGCATTGGTTACTATAGTAATTCTATCTATACACTAGATTCCATTTTTTTTCTAACTTATAAATGGAATCTAGTGTATAGATAGAATTACTTAGTAATATAATAAATAATTTAACTCTAATACACACCTTAACTAATAACTAAATATAATTGGAAGACACTTACCTTATGTTTTAATATAATAACCCCTTTTTTATTCTCTCCATCTAGGTTATGATACTTCGTATAAATCAAAATATTAATACATACGTATAATGTAAATAAATCTTCCTTTATAAGACTTTATATATATAAAAGGTGAGTCATATAATTAAGTTATTATTATACTTTGCCGTAAAATTTGACTTAAACAATCCCTTTTCTAATCTAACCTAGATTACTTAGTAATTTCTGTCCAATGTCTATTCTATTCATTTTCAATTTACTTCATTGTATAATTTTCAATTAATTTCTTCAATATGTAAACCGTTTTACCAATAAAAAAAAAATATTGTCAAAAAATGAAAATTTTAGATTGATTTTTAAAGAGATTCTTCAAACTTTTAACTTTTAAACCAATGCTTTTTTTGCGCAGTATAGATAATTAAGATAATTCGATGTTTCGAAATTACACGAAAATTACAAAAATT